TTATATTATATAACTTAACTTATAAATTGAAAAATGAAAATTAATAAAAAGATTAATACATAAGATAAATACAATAAGAGATAAGAAGAAATTCGGCCACCCCCTATATATTTTATACCCTCTCCGACAAAAAAACTTGTAATACCGACTCCATTTGTAATTCCATCAATTACTCGTCTATCAAAAAAATAAGTTAATTGAGCTAATCCTCTTATACCGTTAGTTAAGGATATTTCATAAAAAGCATCTATGTAACCACGATTATATGACCAATCATATATCACATTTATTATTTTTTCCCAAATAATTTTATTAGGAACACTTTTAACAAATGAATTTCGGAAGTTCAAATTTTGTAAAGATGAATAAAAAGGCTTATATAAAAAAGACGCTATAAATATCCCGAGATAAGCTATACTCAATGAAAAACTTGCATTTGTCACAAATTCATACCAATCGACAGAATTATTTGAATTTTGATGTATTATAACTGGAGTTAACAATTTGGATAATATGTCCAAATCCATTCCTTGTTGATTGAAAGGAATTCCTATGGCCCCAACGAACAAAGTAAATATGCCTAATACAAGCATAGGAAATAGCATAGTAGTATCCGATTCATGGGGATACAAAAAAGTGTTCTTAATACCAAAATGCGTAATAGTAATAAAGGGCCGCCTCATCTTTCTTACATTAATATCAATTGGATACGTCTTCTTCAACAAAAAAGAAATCCTTTCATTATTATTATTCATTGTTAATAAAGATAATAAACGAAATCTTTTTTGAATTCTTTTTTTCCCTTCTATATCTTTACCCCATAGAGATATTGAATAAAACGAGTTATTTGTTTTGCCGCTGTAATTTTGAAAATGAACATTTAAATATCCTTCAAAAGTAAGTAAATAGATCCGAAACATATAAAATGCAGTTAATCCTGCTGTGAAAAAAGCTATTATTGCAAAAATCGGTGAATACAACCAACTATCATTAAGAATTTCATCTTTAGACCAAAAACAGGCAAGAGGTGGAATACCGCAAAGGGAAAGTATACCTAAAAAAAAAGCAGTTTTTGTAATCGGCACATGTTTTGTTAAACCACCCATAAGAACCATATTCTGACTTTTATCTGGAGAATACCCAACAATCGCTTCCATTGAATGAATGATTGATCCGGACCCTAAAAACAACAATGCTTTCGAATAAGCATGAGTAATCAAATGAAATAAAGCAGCTCGATAAGACCCAATACCGAGAGCTAACATCATATAACCCAATTGAGACATTGTAGAATAGGCCAAACTTCTCTTAATATCTTTTTGAGCAAGAGCTAAAGTAGCTCCTAATAGTAATGTTATTATACCTATCAAAGCTATTATATTCATTATGTAAGGTATAACTATGAAAAGAGGAAGAAGCCGAGCTACAAGAAAAATTCCTGCGGCTACCATAGTAGCAGCATGTATAAGAGCTGAAATAGGAGTAGGTCCTTCCATAGCATCAGGTAACCATACCTGAAGGGGAAATTGAGCGGATTTAGCAATTGCACCAGAAAATAATAGGAGGGCACACAAAGTAACAAATAAAAAATTAACTTCATTATTATAAATCAAGTTATTGAATATCTCAAACAAATCCTGAAATTCGAAACTGCCTGTTATCCAATAAAGACCTAAAATTCCTAATAATAAACCAAAATCCCCTACACGATTAGTTACAAACGCTTTTTGACAAGCATTCGCTGCAATCGGTCGTGTGAACCAAAAACCTATTAATAGATAAGAACAGACTCCAACTAATTCCCAAAAAATATAAATTTGTATCAAATTAGAACTAGTCACTAATCCCAGCATTGAAGTATTGAAAAAACTCATATAAGCAAAAAATCTCAAATATCCTTGATCATGAGACATATAATTGTCACTATAAATAAGAACCATAATTCCAACAGTAGTAATTAAGATTGACATAATAGAAGTAAGTGGATCGATCAAGTAGGTGAACTCTAAAGAAAAGTCATTATTGATGGTCCAAGACCATACATATTGATAGATATAACTGTTATTTATTTGCTGAATAGGCGGATTGGCTGAAAAAATCATAACTATACTTAACAATAAAACACTAGGAAAAGCCCACATGCGGCGAAGATTTTTTGTTGCCTTCGGGAAAAGGAGAAGTCCCACTCCTATTAACATAGGAATTATAACTGGAATGAAAGGTATGATCCATGAATATTGATATGTATATTCCATAAAAATAAATAAATAAAAATCTTTTATTTTTAATTAACTGTTTCTGATTCACCAGCTCTTATTTTTTTTTGAAAGGAATCAGTTAATAAAAAAATTAAGATATATAAAACTAAAATAAAATTTTATATTCTTAATTATTATAAATTTTTTCCAAATACTTCAAACAAAACAAGATATTTCAAATCAAGAAGTTTGAATTGGTCAAATGAGATGACCAAGCTACTATTGAAAAATAAATACTTACTCTTTTTTTTAAGTAAGATTTTATGAAGCTACAAAAAATAAAAATTTCAATTATTATTACAATTTACATAATACAATATTTTAACAATATTTTAATCTCGGGAGAGGGTAAGGACAAATAATTACACCAAAAAGAGTATTTTATTTTGATATGATTCATAAAAGACAGACACAGTCCATAGATAACTTAACTCAAGGAAATAAGAGCTATTTTTTTTAGTTCGTTTATTCAGAATCATTAAGCAATGCAGTTTTGAATTGATTGAAGGAATTACTAAAATAAAATGACTTTTCTTTAGAAAAAAATGATGTATACTTTAACACATTAACTGCGAGTCTCATTTGAATTTGAAAATTTTAATTAGGTGCACTCTTTTTCGAGTTTGACTAATTAAGCAATTAAAAAAAAATTAAGGGAATTAAGGGTTGGTTTCTTAAACTTTTTGATGTATTTTATTACATGTATAAATATAGCACGATGAAAATAAACAATAAACAATATAAAGGAACAACCACTTTGGTTTATATTTTTTCTTTTTTTATGACGAGAGTCTAATTTAGACTATAAATAGATAATTAGATAGTAAGTAAAGAACAATTGGTTTTGAACAATAGATGTCTTTCACATCCAACTAGAGAAATGAATACTCTATCATAATTTTTTAATGGCAGTTCCAAAAAAACGCACTTCTATATCAAAAAAACGAATTCGTAAAAATATTTGGAAAATGGAGGGGTATTGGGTAGCATTGAAAGCTTTTTCGTTAGCGAAATCTCTTTCTACAGGGAATTCAAAAAGTTTTTTGTACAATAAGAAATAAATAACTAATTAATGGAATAATCTGAATCTATCTCTGACTCTAAAAAAAGTCTAGTTTCATTTTGAATTTCGTTTCTAATTTTTTAATTTATATATAATAATTATACTTAAAAACTATAAAAAATAAAAAAAAAAGTAATGATTCCCATTCCTTAATGTTTTGAATGGATAAATATTAAATTGAATTCGTTTTGCCATTATGTTATGTAAAATAATTATTATTTTGTATACTTAATACTTCATTTTGTAAAATGATATTCTTTTTTGTTTGACAAAAAAAAGAATAAATACAAGATATAAAGTTTCAACTGTCTTTTTAGTAAAGTTTTGTCTTTTTTATATTTATTTATTATATTTATATAATATATATATACTATTTTTTATAGAACAACAAATATAAGATCTTTAATCCAAATTCAAATTAATGAGTTGTTGAAACTCATTTTTTTAGTTTCAAACTTGTTTTGTAATTTTCTGAACAATCATTTTAAACAATAATTATCAATATATATATACTCCTTATCCTTATATATACCTTATATACCTCGTATAAAATATCCATTGATAAAAGCTTCTTGTCCCATTTAGGTGGATATTTTATACGAGAAATGTATCAATTTTGGTCATCAAAAATAAAAAAAAAAATGGATCCTATATATAGTTGCTTGGGCCGGGGAAGATAGATCAATATATGTATTAAGTATTCATTTTTAACGGGTTATTCTAATTTGAAGTAGGGTCCAATTACGATAGAAATCGAAACTCTTTTTTTATATGATACGCTCAATACCTAACCCAACCCCAATTTAATTAATTTATTAATGTTAAGTTAAATAAACTTAACACTCTAAATATTAAATTAAATCAAACAAATAATAAAAAATAAGGATTATTATTGGAAATACGTTTTAAATCACTATTTTTTAAACGAGTTTTTATTCATCAATTTCTTTATTCATGAATTGAAATGTTTCCTATAAAACTAAAAAATATTGAATGATTGAGTACTTTAACCTAGACGATTAAATAAGAATAGGTTATTATGATTTCGAACAAGCCGCTATGGTGAAATCGGTAGACACGCTGCTCTTAGGAAGCAGTGCTAGAGCATCTCGGTTCGAGTCCGAGTGGCGGCATGGCATCTTATAAAAGAGTAAGTCCTATAATAAATTCAATTCCCGATTTCCATTCCTATAATTTTGAGAATCCCCCCCCTTTTTTTTATTTATTTTATAATTTTTTTTATGATATTTTCAAGTTTAGAGCATATATTAACTCATATATCCTTTTCGGTTGTTTCAATTGTAATTTCAATTCGTTTGATAATCTTATTAATTAATGAAAGCGCAGGACTATATGATTCATCAGAAAAGGGCATAAAAACTACTTTTGTCTGTATAACAGGATTATTAGTTACTCGTTGGATTTATTCGAGACATTTACCCTTAAGTGATTTATACGAATCATTAATTTTTCTTTCGTGGAGTTTGTCCATTATTTGTATGGTTCCGTATTTAAAAAAAAATATAAACCATTTAAGCGCAATAACCGCGCCAAGTGTTATTTTTACCCAAGGCTTTGCTACTTCTGGTTTTTTAACTGAAACGCATCAATCCGTAATATTAGTACCCGCTCTACAATCTCATTGGTTAATGATGCACGTAAGTATGATGGTATTGGGTTATGCAGCTCTTTTATGTGGATCATTATTATCAGTAGCTCTTATAGTCATTACATTTCGAAAAGTCATAAGGGCTTTTGAGAAAAAGAATAATGATTCATTTTCATTTGATGAGATCCAATACATGAATGAAAGAAACAACGTTTTATGGAACATTTCTTTGATCTCTTCTAGGAATTATTATAGATCTCAATTGATTCAACAATTGGATCATTGGAGTTATCGTATTATTGGTATAGGGTTTCTCTTTTTAACCATAGGTATTCTTTCGGGAGCAGTATGGGCAAATGAGGCATGGGGCTCATATTGGAATTGGGATCCGAAGGAAACTTGGGCATTTATTACTTGGACCATATTCGCGATTTATTTACATATTCGAACAAATAAGAATTTTGAAGGTGTAAATTCCGCAATTGTAGCCTCGATGGGATTTCTTATAATTTGGATATGCTATTTTGGGGTCAATCTATTAGGAATAGGGCTACATAGTTATGGTTCATTTACACTAACGTCTAACTGAAGAAAGGACCTAACGAACACAAGCAAACATGGGACAGCATATATATATAAGAAAACATTGTGTAAGCCTTCGAGAACCTTTTGAATCAAAGTAGTGATTCAAAAGGTTCTTACAAAGGCCAAACAAATCTGGTTAAAAGTCTAATTCATTTTTTTATTTTTAACTTAAGTTTAACTTAAACTTAAGAGAAGAAAAAATACTTATTATTTTATTGTTTTTTTTAATTGTACAACGAATTTTTTAAAACATCCTAATATTATTTATTATTATAGTATAGCATTAGTATAGGATTGCTGTTTGATTTTTTATTTTATTCATGAAAATTATCTATAAAAATAGATAGATATAATATCTTCGACCTTGTCAACTGATAGTGAGAAAACGAAATCCGGATAAATACCAATACCTATTACTGGTAAAAGGATAGAGATCGAAACAAATAACTCTCGCGGTCCAGAATCAAAAAAATAAGAGTTTGGAGCATTAAAAAACTTGTATCCATAGAACATTTGGCGTAACATAGATAATGAATAAATAGGAGTTAATATCATTCCAATTGCCATTACAAATGTAATTAGTATTTTTGTTATTAAAAAAAATTTTTGGCTGGTAATTAGTCCCAAAAATACTATTAATTCTGCAACAAAACCACTCATCCCCGGTAATGCAAGGGAAGCCATCGATAAGATACTGAAAGTCGTGAATATTTTTGGAACCGGGATCGCTATTCCGCCCATTTCGTCGAGATAAACAAGACGTATTCTATCAAAACTCGTTCCCGCCAAGAAAAAAAGTGCAGCGCCAATAAAGCCATGAGAGATTATTTGTAAAATGGCTCCATTGAGGCCCATATCACTTATAGAGCCAATTCCTATAATTATGAAACCCATATGAGATATGGAGGAATAGGCTATTCTTTTTTTTAAATTACGTTGACCGGGAGATGCTGAAGCTGCATAGATTATTTGAATTGTGCCTACTATAATCAACCAGGGAGCAAATAGAGAATGAGCGCGGGGCAATAATTCCATATTAATCCGAACCAATCCATACGCTCCCATTTTTAATAAAATTCCGGCTAGAAGCATACAAGTACTGTAATGTGCCTCTCCATGGGTGTCTGGTAACCATGTATGTAAAGGTATAATTGGTGATTTGACAGCAAAAGCAATAAGAAATCCAATATAGAATATTATTTCCAGTGCTACTGGATAAGATTGATTCGCTGATGTTTCAAAATTTAATGTTGGTTCATTGGAACCATATAAACCGATACCCAGAACTCCCATTAAGAAAAAAACGGAACTTCCCGCAGTGTACAAAATAAACTTTGTGGCTGAATACAAACGTTTCTTTCCCCCCCACACGGATAGAAGTAGATAAACGGGAATTAATTCTAACTCCCACATGATGAAAAAGAGTAAAAGGTCTCGAGAAGAAAATGATCCTATTTGGCCGCTATACATTGCTAACATCAGGAAATGGAATAATCGGGAATCTCGAGTAACCGGCCGAGCCGCTAAAGTAGCTAAAGTGGTGATAAATCCTGTCAGCAAAATAGGTCCTATAGAAAGTCCATCTATTCCCAATCTCCAGTAAAAATCAAAAAAATTGATCCATTTATAATCCTCCGTCAGTTGCATTAATCGATCGTCCAATTGGAAATGATAATAGAAGGCATAAGTTATTAGAAGGAGTTCCAGAGCGCATATAAATATAGTATACCCCCTTATTACCTTATTTCCTCTATGAGGGAGAAAGAAAATTAAAGAACCCGCGAATATTGGCAAAACTACCACTATTGTTAACCAAGGAAAATAATTCGTAGTAAAAACAAGATACACTTGGGCCAGAAAAATCCGTGCTCGAAAAAAGATATTCTATTTTTTTTTATTTTATTTTTTCGAGCAGGGGGATTTTTGTCGGTAAAAAAAATGAATGTATTCAGGTGGGATTTGTGAAAGGAATCAATAAGCTAGGCCCATGCTTCGAGTTGTTTCATGCCATAAATAAACTCGAACACTCAAGTAATCCGTTGGACAGGCGGATTCACATCTCTTACAACCAACACAGTCTTCTGTTCTTGGAGCAGAAGCAATTTGTTTAGCTTTACATCCGTCCCAAGGTATCATTTCTAATACATCTGTGGGGCAGGCTCGGACACATTGAGTACACCCTATACACGTATCATAAATCTTTACTGAATGTGACATTGGATATATAAATTTTTGAACATTTTAAGTTTTCGATCTAGTAAACTTGTAAATGAATTATACATATATTTAGTATTTAGACACCAGATGAATCAATGATTTACCAGAATTTTTATAATTAATCTGCTTCCGGATCGGCTCATGCGAGAGGTCCAAGATCCTTTGATTTATTGCATTTTTTGTAAACACGATCAATACGTTATGTACCATCCATGTTAATTCGACTATATAAATATTAAAATTTATATGATTAATACTGCTTATTAATACAATACTACTTATTCAACAAATTTGATTGATTGATACGAGTTGATTTTCTGTTACGATAAATTGCGGAAACAATAGCTGGTCCAATAGCTGCTTCAGCGGCTGCAATAGCTATAACAAAAATTGAAAAAATATTTCCTTTTAATTGGCGACTATCAAAAAAATCAGAAAATGTTACAAAATTTATATTAACTGCATTCAGTATAAGTTCAAGACACATAAGGGCTCTAACCATATTTCGACTTGTGATCAATCCATAGATACCGATAGAAAATAAATAGGCACTCACAACAAGTACATGTTCGAGCATCATTGACCAACTCCTTATCAATTTCGATTTATTTCAAGATAAAAAACAATTTAATGGGTTCAACTGACTAGATAGAATATAAAAAGTTTGGTAATAGATTGAATAAAAGAATTTCTATTTATATTTTATACATAAACAATCTTCAAATAAAATTGAAGTGAGGGGAAATGGATGTGATAACACAGAACAAAGTTTAATTTGTATTTAGGTTATTAGTTCGAAAGATTTCTTACTGGCGAGCCACAGCAATTGCACCTATCAAAGCAGCTAAAAGAATTATCGAAATGAGTTCAAATGGAAGAAAAAAATCTGTTGATAAATGAATTCCAATTTGTTGACTGTTACTTATCAAATCTTGCTCTATAATCTGGTTTGATCTTGTAGTCCAAATAATCCCGTACCATGACGTATCCAGAATAGTAGTCATTAGTGAAACAAAAATACCTGTACAAACCAACAAAGTAACCCCCTCTCCAACGGTCCAAAGATTAAAATCTTTGTAATATTCTGAACCATTCATGAACATGACAGCAAATATGATTAAAATATTTATGGCCCCCACGTAAATAAGGAGCTGTGCGGCAGCTACAAAATGAGAGTTTGATAGAATATAGAATAAAGATATACAAACAAGAACCAGTCCCAACGAAAAAGCAGAATAAATTGGGTTGGTAAGTAATACTACTCCTACACCTCCTAATATAAGACTGGATCCCAAAAAGACTAAAAGAAAATCATGTATCGGTCCGGGCAAATCCATTATATGTAAAGAGATAAATAAATCGAAATTTTTTTCATGACCTTATTGACCTCACCAGGAAAAATTTTTTTCTGAAAAGTTCTTATCTTAATTGAATTAAATCTAAATGCTAAGGAATGTGAATTGATGTAGGTATAGTTCTTGGACTAATATCATTCTTTATCTTAAAGAGTGGTTCGAAACTATATATATTTCTATTTAGATTTCTAAATGATTACAGATATATTCATATTTAGAGATTTTCAATCCAAATTAAAGCACAAACCAACTAATCAATAGTTGAAATTTGTAGTTAGTGACTAAACAAAATAAACAAAAGAAACGGCATTTATTTCGATCAAAACGGAAACTTACTAATTGGAAATTACTCTTTATCTTTAATCAAAGGATTTACTTATATATCTTTTTTTTTTTATTTACTTATTTTTTTTTAGGTGAATTTAAAATTGTTCGAATTGTATAATCGTCAATTACTGATATTGGTAAACGACCCAAGGCAATTTGATTATAATTCAATTCGTGACGATCATAAGTAGAAAGCTCATATTCTTCAGTCATTGATAAACAATTTGTTGGACAATACTCAACACAGTTACCACAAAATATACAGATTCCGAAATCAATACTGTAATTAAGCAACCGTTTCTTTCGAATATTAGTTTCCAATTTCCAATCAACAACAGGTAAATCTATAGGGCATACACGAACACATACTTCACAAGCAATGCATTTATCAAACTCAAAATGTATTCGACCGCGGAAACGTTCTGATGTGATTAATTTTTCATAGGGATATTGAATCGTTACAGGTAAACGATTTGCATGGGATAGGGTAATCATGAAACTTTGACCAATGTACCTTGCAGCTCGTACTGTTTGTTGACCATAATTCATGACCCCAGTTACCATAGGGAACATATTGTAAATATCT